TCGTACAGCTCAAGCAAAAACACCCAAATACTAATTGAATATGTAATGGAAAGGTTGAAACTTTTTTATTTTGAATCAAAGATTCAATCTTCTTTGAAGGTACGAAAGAAGAAAACTCTTTTTTGTTTGTGGCGATAATACCAAAATCTCAAGTTGGCTCAGCGGTCTTTATGTTGATCCGTACAGGCCTCTTGATTCCTCTTTTTTCCTATTTATTTGTTTTTATGTATATGTATAATAATATGGCTTTTTTTATTTCTTATTGTATTGATAGGAATTCTCTTGTTAAGAACCCTATAAATATGAATTGATTAAAACCTCAGATTCATACTAGAACCACGATGATTCAATAAAAAAATACTAAGTTAAGTCAAGGATTCCCCGAGTAAGAACCTTTTGACCATCACTTATTCCATGAATATATAGACTGACTCAAAATTCAAAGAAAGATTTTTCTTCTATTTCGATTTTGACCAAAAGAAAAATCTTTCGATTTTAAAATTCGAATTCTTTGAAAATTTTTTGGAGTCCGGATACGAGGTCTGAAGATTAAGTATGAATCATAGTTCAAAAATTTCTTAATCTATTTCGTGTTCCAGATACTAGAATAAATATCCGACGAAGTAGAACCATCTCTATCAAGATGACAGAACCATTTTCTGTACGATCAATAGGATCGATTATAACAAGTCACACACTCATATTCCGGAAATACAGAAACAAAGAAATTCCGCGATCGAACTCCCAAAATAAAATAGAAAAATAAAATAGAATGGGCTCGAAACCCCGGGCTCAAAATGATTTATTTTGTAAAACTTTGCGATTCTTATAGATCTAATTCATTGAAATTCCATCCAATAAAACAGAAGAATTATAAATCTCCAAAATAATAGATAGAAATACTGTAAATAGAGCCATTGCGACACCCATCAAAGGAGTTGTTCCCCACCCAGGGGCTACTTTACCATATTCCGAATTCAATGGTTTTAATAAACTCCCTGCATTAGTTCGTCTTGGAGCAGATTTAGAACTGTTCTCAACAGTTTGTGTAGCCATAAATCCTATTGTATTCATTGAGATTTGTTGACTTTGTATACCATTCCATCGTAAATAAACGATCTTATCATAGATCCATTTGGGTCTTGAAATTATATAAGAATGGAAACAGCAACCCTTGTAGCCATCTTTCTATCTGGTTTACTTGTAAGTTTTACTGGGTACGCCTTATATACCGCTTTTGGGCAACCTTCTCAACAACTAAGAGATCCGTTTGAGGAACATGGGGACTAGTTGAAGTAATGAGCCTCGCAATATTAATATTGATTAATATTGCGAGGCTCATTACTTCAATTGAGATAATGAAAAATCATTTCAACTTTTTAGTTGCAATTTTAGGCGGTTCTCGAAAAAAGATAGCGAAAAAAATTATTCCTAGAGTCGAGACTAAGAGGAATGTATAAACCAGTGCTTCCATAGATTCGATCGCGGTTTACAATTATAGCTTCCATACCTGTTTGCTTATTTTGATTTTCTTTTTATGGTTTTTATGGGGGGACCAGAGAAATCTTGGTCTGAATCATCACTTTTGTTTTTTCTTTATCTGCGAGCTGGTCCCCTATGACAAATTCTAAAAAGAGAATAGAGACAAAAGATAACAAACCAGTGTTGTATCAGACTGCCTGTCTTCTTGTAGTTGGATCCCCAACTTTTTGGAATGTTCCAAATTCTACTTGAGAATCCAAATCCGGGTCAATCCCGGCAAAAACATCTCTGAACAAGGTTCTAGCACCATGCCAAATGTGTCCGAAGAAGAAGAGCAAAGCAAATGAAGCATGTCCAAAAGTAAACCAACCCCTTGGACTGCTACGAAAAACACCATCGGATTTCAAAGTAGCACGATCTAATTCAAAAATTTCACCCAATTGAGCGCGTCTAGCATATTTTTTCACAGTAGCGGGATCACTATAACTCACTCCATTGAGTTCGCCGCCGTAGAACTCAACAGTTACACCTACTTGTTCAACACTATACTTCGATTCTGCCCTTCGAAAAGGAACATCCGCTCTAACAATTCCGTCGCCGTCTACCAAAACGACTGGAAATGTTTCAAAAAAGGTAGGCATACGACGTACAAAAAGTTCACGTCCTTCTTTATCTCTAAAGACGGGGTGTCCTAACCATCCAACTGCTATTCCATCCCCGCTATCCATCGAACCCGCCCTGAATAATCCCCCTTTCGCCGGATTATTTCCGATGTAATCATAAAAAGCTAATTTTTCAGGAATTTTAGACCAGGCTTCTGATAAACTTTGATTTTCTGCTAGCCCAGCACTAACTCTTCGATATATCTCTTGCTGGAAGTAGCCCTGATCCCATTGATAACGAGTGGGCCCAAATAATTCGATCGGAGTAGTTGCTGAACCATACCACATAGTTCCGGCAACAACAAAAGCCGCAAAAAAGACAGCAGCGATACTACTAGAAAGGACGGTTTCAATATTTCCCATACGCAATCCCTTGTATAGACGTTGTGGGGGGCGGACACTAAGATGGAATAGACCCGCTAATATGCCCAACGTCCCTGCTGCAATATGATGAGAGGCTATTCCTCCCGGAACAAAAGGATCAAAACCTTCCACGCCCCATGCTGGATCTACGGGTTGTACTTTTCCTGTTAGTCCATACGGATCGGACACCCATATTCCAGGACCATACAAGCCGGTTACATGAAATGCACCAAAACCAAAGCAAGCCACCCCTGAAAGAAATAAATGAATTCCAAAGATCTTAGGCAAATCCAAAGAAGGTTTCCCTGTACGTTCATCAGAAAAAATTTCTAGATCCCAATATACCCAATGCCAGATAGCTGCCAAAAAGCATAACCCAGAAAATACAATATGTGCCCCAGCTACACCTTCGTAACTCCAAATACCCGGATTCGTTACAGCCCCTCCTGTGATACTCCAACCGCTCCATGAATTGGTTATTCCTAAACGAGTCATGAAGGGTATAACGAACATACCCTGCCTCCACATTGGATCAAGAACAGGGTCAGAAGGATCAAAAACTGCTAATTCATACAGAGCCATCGAACCAGCCCAACCGGCAACCAGAGCTGTATGCATTATATGAACAGAAAGTAACCGGCCGGGATCATTCAATACAACGGTATGAACACGATACCAAGGCAAACCCATGGAAATACCCCTTTATCAAAGATAAATAAACACTACGTAACTTTATTGCATTGGAAAAGACTCTACTATGACTATCCTATGGACCTCCCCCGTTCGGTGAATTATTTCAGAGCAGGGGTTAATATTTGTTCGATTCTGTTGGTAATAAAATAATAGAACAATTCTATTCGTAGGACCAAAGAGAAGCAGATTTATTCTATACTCGATAAGTATTAATACGCAACGGGGACTAATACCATTTTCTATGAGCGAATGCGTATATATTTAGTCATTGCCCTGTTCGTAATAATTTGACTTTATTCGTTCTGTTTTTCTTTATGACCTTTTCGAATCTAAAGATAAAAGCCAATATTCTAAAGACAAAAAAATCATATTGTTATGTTTCCACATCAAAGTAAAATATAGTACTTAGTTCTTTTTTCTTTCAATTAATGCCTATTGGTGTTCCAAAAGTACCTTTCCGAAATCCTGGAGAGGAAGATGCATCTTGGGTTGACGTATAGTGCGACTTGTCAGATATATTGGGTCATATGGGATTTCCCCGTTCTCTCCCACAATCGAGATATCCTCTGTTTCGCCCAATAAAGATTCATTCAATCATCAAAAGTTTGGAGCGCGAAGTACAATTAGATCCATTTTTGGAGGATTCATATTACTATTATCAATTAGAAGAATTTATGGTTGTCTTGGTCGGACTAAAAAAAATGAAGTATCCAGGCTCTGTTTAGAAAAACCCAAGATTATGAGTTCTATCAGAAATAATTCAACCGAGTTGATCTTAAACTGTTAATGAACAAACTCGATAGAAGTGAAGTGAAAAAGTAGAAAGTCATAACAAAAAAAAATGGTAATGCGAGAGTGCTTGTCCTATATGTGCAAATCCAAATTGGGCGAATCTTTACCCGGAGTAGAGCATAAACCTAAAAAGATGAAAGAGACCCACTCAGGAACAAGAGAATACCATCGCGATTAGGATTGAATCTCGATGAAACAATACATCAATGAGAAGTTAATTCAATAAGTTTAGTGATTTTATTTGATTTTTTATTTATGTAAAATTTTATGTAAAATTTATAGTAAAAAGAAAGGAAAAACCCGTCTTTATTGAAGAAGACAAACCCTTTCGTTAGAAGTCAGAAAGAACCTAAAAGAAAGAGGACTGGAATCCATACATTGATTTTTTTTTTGTTTTCACAATTTTTTGAACCGTATGCATCAAAAGACGCGTGTACGGTTCCTAAGGGCTACAATTGTACCCTAATCAACCGACTTTATCGAGAAAGATTCCTTTTTTTAGGACAAGTAGTTGATAGCGAAATCTCAAATCAACTTATTGGTCTTATGGTATATCTCAGTATTGAAGATGGGACCAAGGATCAGTATTTGTTTATAAACTCTCCCGGCGGTTGGGTAATACCTGGAATGGCTATTTATGATACTATGCAATTTGTACAACCAGATGTCCATACAGTAGGCATGGGGTTAGCCGCTTCAATGGGATCTTTTATCTTGGCCGGAGGAGCAATTACCAAACGTCTAGCATTCCCTCACGCTTGGCGCCAATGATTTAAGAGAAAAAAGAAGACTATGCCTTCGCCCTATGAAATATGAATATATATTAAGTAAAAATAGCATGGCACTTCGAATTCGATATGATAATGATAAAATTTTTCATTGTTTTTTCAAAACATTAGATTATGTATCGAGAGAGTAGTATGGGAGAAAGGGTATTTCCGATTTTCTCTTATTTATCGGGAGCCCGGCTCAGCGTCACAAACCTTTTTTGTTCACACCGGAAGGCTCTTAAAAATATTTCGATTATGTTATTATGTTATGCAGTTATGCAAGGAGTGCGAAAAAAAACAAGATTTTTCTTTGATTGTCTCAAAAAGAAACTTTGGGATTGCTGAATCACAAAAAAAAAAAAAATGAATATATTAATAAAAAAATGAATATATTATATATTAATATAAGGCAACGGAGCCATCATAGTAGTTTTTAACTATTCCAAAAGAAAAAAGAAGGGTGGCCATTTGATCATTTAACCCACCAGGGTCTGGTATATTTTACTTTTCTCTTTCTTTCTCTTTCTTGGAGGGTAAGGGTCAATTTTATTGTAAAGCCGTATGCATATGCAATGCATCAAAGATGCCCGTACGGTTGTTCAATTCTATCTTTTTTCCTATTCTATTAGTCTTTATCTTTCTTTTCTCTTCGCTTCATCATGCGAGATAGAAGAACTTTTTATTATGTTATATCATCAGGGTAATGATGCATCAACCTGCTAGTTTGTTTTATGATGCAAACGCGAGAGAAACTATCCTGGAAGTGGAAGAATTGCTGAAACTGCGTGAAACCCTCACAAGGGTTTATGCACAAAGAACGGGCAAACCCTTATGGGTTGTATCCGAAGACATGGAAAGAGATGTTTTTATGTCAGCAACAGAAGCACAAGCTTATGGAATTGTTGATCTTGTAGCAGTTGAATGAAAATAAGACGGATTTCACACAAATACGTAATTTGAGATTTTATCTATGATTTTACTATTCGAATAACTGGAAGTAATTCAGAATTCTCCGGTTAGGATCAATCTAAACCAGCCCCATTATGTATAAATTCAGCATGCCAACTATTAAACAACTTATTAGAAATACAAGACAGCCAATCAGAAATGTCACGAAATCCCCCGCTCTTCGGGGATGCCCTCAACGTCGAGGAACATGTACTCGGGTGTATGTGCGACTCGTTTAGATCATACCACGAGCTGGTACAAAAGCAAGAAAAAAACTTTCCAGTATCAATGATCAGTACCGGTGAATAGTATAGAATGTAAGAAGGGACTCCATTCACTATATAAAAAAAAATAATAATCAAAGCTATCACATTCCTACATTGTGGATAAATTTTATGGTTTCCGTTGGTGCAAATCTCAATTTAAGATGAGAAGCAATTCTCCATTGGTAGCAAATGGTTAGCCATTAAGCGGAGGAAATCTTTTTTTTATTTACTTTCTTATTTACTTACTTATTTACTTATTTAATCTTATTTACTTATTTAATTTATTTAATTTAATTTGAATTGAATTTATTTCATTTTTACTTATTTAATATTTAATTTACTTACTTTTAAATAAATATAAATAAAAAAATAAAAAAAGGCATAAAGATTAAGCCCCTACTCTGGCAAGAACGGACTAAGAGGGTCAGCTACCCAGCTAAGTTTCATAATTAAATACCGTTACTGTATAGGTAGATCTCATTGTGAAAGGCCTATTGCTGGACAATTCATGGGTAGAGCCAAAAAGGGTGAACTATACAAGTTACCAATAACGTTGATTAAATGAAGTAAAGGCTCCGGTGTATAGAGAAGACCTCACCGTTTAGGAAGGCACCATAGAAACGAAGGAATCCGCTATTTCTTTATCCATTTTTTTCTATTTTTGACACCTATAACACAATAGAATTTCTTTATTACGCATTGAAATGCCTAAAAAAAGAAAAAATCGCGGTCAGGAAGGTTATAGTAGCCAAAGCCCTTGGAATTTTTATTTTATACATTGGAAAAATCCGTTTTGTTCTTAATAGATTAGGAAAGGGGAAAGGAATAACTGAAAGAAAAGAAATAAATTCGTTATTCGGTGGAAGTTTCATCTATTCAATGACTAGAATTAGACGGGGATATATAGCTCGTAGACGTAGAACAAAAATGCGTCTATTTGCATCGAAAGGGGCCCATTCAAGACTTACTCGAACTATTACTCAACAGAAAATAAGAGCTTTGTTTTCGGCTCATCGGGATCGGGGCAGTCAAAAGATAAATTTTCGTCGTTTGTGGATCACTCGGATAAACGCAGTAATTCGCGAAAGGGGGGTATCCTGTAGTTATAGTAGATTAATACACGATCTGTACAAGGGACGGTTGCTTCTTAATCGTAAAATACTTGCACAAATAGCTATATTAAATAGGGATTGTCTTTATACGATTTCCAATGATAATGATCTTTATACGATTTCCAATGAGATAATAAAAGAAGTGGGTTATAAAAAGTGCGTCGGAATAATTTAAACGGAGTTTCCCGGAGAATGAACTCCGGGAAGGTAGAGTAGAAATTACTGGGATAAAAAAAATATGCTAAAATAGTCAAAACGAATGAATGCGCTCAGTAGAAAAAGCTTTCTCCAATTCTTTTTTTTTTCTTACGACCCGATAATCTAATCGGGATTCTCGGAAAAATACCAATCTGCCTTTGAGTTCGGATTCTAATTATGATTCCATTAAAATTATGATTCCAAAGTAAGCCTAGTTATTTCTGGTTCTGGTTCTGTTTCTGGTTCTGGTTCTGGTTCTGTTTCTGGTTCTGGTTCTAAGACCAGTAGCTCTAGCGTTCGACTCCTTTCTTTCAAATTGTTTCTCATTATTGAGAAAGGGTAACAAAGATAAAATACGAGCTTGTTTTATAGCAATAGTAATTAATCGTTGTTGTTTCAAGGTCAATCTATTCACTCGTCTAGATAATATTTTGCCCTGTTCACTAATAAATCGACTAATTAAACTCATATTTCTATAATCAATCCGATCTCCCGATTGAATCGGGGGCAAACGTCTACGAAAAGATCGCTTGGATTTAAGAAAGGGTCGTTTGGATTTATCCATAGTTTGTTTTAGTTTATTCCTTATCTTTATCTCGAAAATCCTATTTCTTAATTCTCATTTTGAAAGTCACGGATATAGGATTTGTTTATTTTGTATTTAAATATGTTATATATAATGTTATTTTTTACCCTTCCTTGAAAGGGTAATATTCAGTTCGCCCTATTTCTTTATCCCCTTTATCCCCTATATATCCACTATATCTTTATCCCCCTTATCCCCTACGGATCTCCATGTCCCTATGATCATTATCTCCCTATGAATTGTATATCCGCAACAATACCGACAGAATTTTTTCAATTCTACTCGATCACTTATCTTATATGGTAACGGTTCCTTTGATCAATGGATCTTAAAATGTTATCCATGTATCTGGGAAGGTTTCTTAATACCTCAATAACTTCGGATCGGACACTACAGGAGTATCTGGAAACGCCTCCCTCATTAATCCCGTTTGGGACACAACTGATACATTCCACAAACACCGTTACTCGGGCCTTTCTAACCCTGGGCATGAGCCTCCTTTTATTTTTTATTTGTCCAACTCTTCTACAAAACGAAGAGGAAGAAAAGAAAGAAAGAAAATATAAATTACTAACTTGAAATCAAATTCTAAAAGAAAGATCGAAGTACATAGTAAATTAAAATCAGAGTAAATAAAATTACTATAAAAAATAATATAAAATTAAAAAAAAAAAAAAATAAGTAATCCAAAGATTTATAAACTTTATTTCAAATCGAAGTACAGTATTTCATTTCTCGTTTAAATATCTTGTATAATACTTTTAAATATCTTGTATAATAATATCTTGTATAATACTCTTTCCTTAGACCCACATTTTATATTCTACTCCCCCATTACTCTATTATTTTTTATTAATATTCATTTTTTTATTGAACCCGAACCTCCCTATGTTGAATCCACTCTTATTTTTTCCCTTTCCTCCCTTATTTTAAATTAAAAAAAAAAAAGGGAAAAAAGGGAAAAAGAGAAAAGCGGAGAGGGGGTTAGTCACAGATATTTGATTCTATCTTTAACCTTCTTCATTCCTTCCCATCTCAATAACTAAAATGAAAAAAAGGGGAATGTCAACGCATCCGGAAAAAAACGATTAATCTCTATCAATAGACCTGCTAAAGCCCCGAACCATAGCGTACTTAGTACTGGTGCCACAGAGAGATATGTTTTTAAATCTCGCATCGAAAACCCTCCTTTTTTATTGTAATACATAAATCGGTAGTTAAGGACCACTTATAGTTGTACACGTAATCCATAAGATTCCTCTAATATTAATATATTCAATTTTGTACAATGATCCAGTAAAAGTAAATAGGATTTTATCTTTTCTTAAAACAGAAAAAAAGCATCTCCCCCTTACCGAGCATTTGCGAAAAATACTCATTTATTTTTGTATATGCATACAAGTCTTTTACTATGACTATTATTATATTATATATTATATTATATATTATATTATAGACTATTATTATATTATAATATTATTGACTATTATTATTATATTTATTATTATATTTATTATATTTAATATTATATTTATTATATTTATATTATATTTAATATTTAAATTATATTTAATTTATGTCAAGATATGTTTATTATTATTATTATATTATATTATTATATTAGAATATAATATTTAAATTATGTCAAGATATGTTTATTATTATATTTATTATAATATTTAATATATTATAATATTTAATATTATATTTAATATTTAAATGAGACAAAAAAAAAGACGAAATGGGCAGAAAATTGTGTATATCAACGGAGGAAATAACGATGTGGAAAACAAGACAGGAATTCTCTACAATGACACTGTAGAGCAATGGAAGGGATGTGGCGCAGCTTGGTAGCGCGTTTGTTTTGGGTACAAAATGTCACGGGTTCAAATCCTGTCATCCCTACCTATTACTGCTCCTTTGAGCAGTAACGAGGGATCGTCTGAGATCGATTTAAATTGGGCATAGTATTTCAATAATACTATGCATCCAAAAAAAATGGGGTAATCCTTTTCTTTACAGTCTTATCTATTCATATAAGAAAGCGCTCTTAGTTCAGTTCGGTAGAACGTGGGTCTCCAAAACCCAATGTCGTAGGTTCAAATCCTACAGAGCGTGATTTTTTTAT